TTTTTCTCTTAAAAAAAAGTTGATAATTTTCCAATCAAAATATTTTCTATCTGGATTTTTTTCCATATACATAATATCACCCTTTCCTAGATAATTATTGATAGGAATATCCTCTAGTATATCAAAGAATTTTTGTTTCTGTGTGGTGTAATTATAAGAAATTCTTTGGTTGTTATTTACTTGCAATGGTGATCCATAAATAATATATGAGTCCGTCTTCCTTTCATAATTAATAGATTTATATGATAAAAGGTCATATCTATAGTATTTTTGAAAATTCTCGTTTTTATTTGGGTTTGGTAATGAATATACTTCAAAATCGTTTTGTTTTTTGTAATGAAGTAATCGGTCTTTTGAATCCCATTTTGTTAAATTTTTTTTTTGAGTTATACGGCCTTGATTGATTGTATTTCGCCATTTTTGTGGTATTAATCCAGACCATCTAATCTGAGATAAATTGTATTGATAATGACCTCTTAACCAGTTTTTCCATTGATTCGTTCCATAACTTGGAAATTTCGTATGCTCTAATTCGGAATGAAATATTCCTTGTGTTCCAAAAGAATCCTTTATTGCAGTCTTAAGAAAAAAAGAAGTTCCATGATATTCAAGAACAGATCTTAACTTATATAAATTAATAACTCGGGTTTGGGATAATTTGTAAAATACATATGCTTGCGACAAGGAGGATAAGTCAAAAAAAAGATGTGAATTTTTCTTACTATTCCTAATATTATAAAGTGACTTTTTTATAGTCGAAATAAAGTGAATTGTATTTTGATTTGTTTTATTAATTGTTTCTTGGTTTGTTTCATTATTGTAAATGTATTTATATTTTTGAATAATTTTTTTTGTTGATTCAAGAACAAGTTGTGTATACATTCTGGCAATATTAATGATATATAGAAAGATATCTATGTATATTTTTTCAATAAAAATTTTTAGAAAAACCTGTAATTTCCAGATTAATCGAGTATTTCTTCTTTTTAATATTTGCCAAATATCTTTTGGCGATTCTACATTATAACTTCTTTTATTAGGACTACTATTTATTCCTGGAGTTCCTTTTTTTTTTTCTTTTGTAATACTCTTTATTTTCTTTCTGATTGTGCTTGTTCTATAAGTTATATTTTTAATTTTTTTTTCTCTCGGTGAATAATTATCTGTAGATCGAATTTTATTAAACGAGTTATGAATTGTCTGATTGCTGATTATAGAACCTTTTTCTTGGTTAGTTTCACCGGATTCATATACTTCTTTCAATCTAAATAGAGTTGGATTTACTTTTGAGAGCTCTTTTTTTATTCTTTTTAGAAACAGAAATAAAACGTTTTTGATAAACCCCCTTTTTGTTTCTTTTGAACCTTGTAGAAAATGTTTTGTTCTTCTTATTAAAACTCTTAGAGCTAGAAAATCCTTAAAAATGGGCTCAAAAAAGGAAGTTCTTTTTCGGGGAGAACCAAAAGGAAGGTCAGTTTCCATTCCACTAGCCGTTAAAAAACAAGAATTATCTTTTTTTTGCTCTTTTTTTAGATTTCTATAAGAGGGCCGCAACTTAGGCTTAGATCTGTACCAAGGTTTCAAACAGAAGGGAAATAGTATTTTTATCTGAATACCTTCTGTTAACCAATTTGCGGGAAATTCTGTTTCTGATAATTGAACACCGTTATAGGTACATTTAATATGCTTTTCTCTCTTCCATTCATGGAAATCCTCAGACCACTCAGGGGGTTGGAATAATAAGATACGCCCAATATTTTTAACTATTATCAATGAAGGTAATATAATATATTTTCTAAGCATCGATTGAATTATTAATAGCAAACTTCTTGTTGTTTTCGAAAATGGAACGAGATCCCAGATTTCCGGCAGTTCTATCCGCACTTTTTCCTTTATGTTGTTCTCCTCTTGTTTCTCTCTTCTTTTTGTCTGTTCTTCTGTATAATCTTTTAATTCTGTTCCTTTACCCATCCAATTTCTAAAGATAAGTTTCATCAGTTCGGAGATATCAAAAGAAAAAAGGGGGGATTTTTTTCTTCTGTTCAAAAAAAGTGGGGAGTGCGCATTTGCTTCAAACAGTTTCCAAATAATAGTTTTACGCCTTTGAGTACGCATAGAACCTTTGATTATGTTTCGACGAAAATCCGATTCTTGCAAATATTCTATCGTATATATCAAGCCTATTTTATCAAGATTTTTAGAATTCCATTTGTTATCACTAAAAAGTACTATATCATCAATTTTTCTTGAACGAATCTGATGGCCCACCCGTACGCCTTCTCGAATTACGCCCGTCTGTTGTTCCAACTCGGTAATAAATTTGTCTGACCTTCGAGCGACCTTTTTACTGATTTCTTTTATTCCAAAAGATTTTTGTTTTATTTTGTGACCATTAGCGATAGTTATAATTGCATTTAACAAAAATTTTAGAAGTTTTGCTTCATTTTCTGAAAATAAGGAAGGGCCCTTCAAATTTAAACCCGATCTTGATTCTCTATCA